TTTATTCTTTTTTTTTCTATTTTTATGTTATGATATTATTGAAGGATTTTTGGAATTTATGGAATTAAATATAGATAATAACTAAGAAAAAGTAGTTCTTTTTTGAACAATATATGTCTTTCACATACAACGATAAAAAAAAAAGGAGTCACTTACCTTTTGAATGGCAGTTCCAAAAAAACGTACTTCTATGTCAAAAAAGCATATTCGTAGAAATCTTTGGAAAAAAAAAGGATCTTTAGAGGCAGTAAAAGCTTTTTCTTTAGCTAAATCTATTTCCACCGGACAGTCAAAAAGTTTCTTTGTTGCACAAAAAAAAGTCTTGGAAAAATCTTAATTGATATGTTTCAAAGAACTTCCAAAGTATTGTGTATTGTATTTTTTTTTATCTATTGATTTATATCTATTGAAATTTAGATTTATTGATATTGAATTCGTGAGATTTTTTTTATTTCCTATGAATTGTGCTTTTCTATTTTGAAAAGCACAATTACGATAGACAAGGAAGAATTTGAATATTCCATTCTACAGAAAAAAGATTATGAATTTTAGACTCCGACTGAGAACGAAACTTTTGAGTTCTAACTGTTCCGGATAAACAAAAGCTAGATTTATAGTACGGATAAATTTGATTATTAAAAATGAACTTACGAAGATGAAGATACTAATTAAGTAGTATTGATATTGAAAATTTCCATATGAATGGAAATGCATCTTTCTTCATTGTTTGCTAAACTTTATTGAATATAGACAATTCAACATGAATTTCCTATTATTATTTAAAGTAAGCCGCCGCCATGGTGAAATTGGTAGACACGCTGCTCTTAGGAAGCAGTGCTAGAGCATCTCGGTTCGAGTCCGAGTGGCGGCATAAATATTTATTCATTGAATAATAAAGATACAATAGATCTAATAGTATAATAGATCTAATAGAATCTAAAGAATTGAAATTTTTCAATATTTTAGATTCTATTTAAGCCCCCAATTTCAATTTTTTAAAAAGGACTTTTCTTTATGATATTTGCGACCTTAGAGCATATATTAACTCATATTTCCTTTTCGATCATCTCAATTGTGATTCTAATTCATTTGATGAACTTATTAGTCTACGAAATCGAAGAATTACGTAATTCGTCAGAAAAAGGAATGATAGCTACTTTTTCCTCTATAACAGGGTTTTTAGTTACTCGTTGGATTTCTTCGGGACATTTTCCTTTAAGTAATTTATATGAATCATTAATTTTCCTTTCATGGAGTTTATCCATTATTCATATAATTCCGTATATTAGGAATTATAAAAATGATTTAAACACAATAACTGCACCAAGTGCCTTTTTTACCCAAGGTTTCGCCACATCAGGTCTTTCAACTGAAATGCATCAACCCGCAATATTAGTACCTGCTCTACAATCTCAGTGGTTAATGATGCATGTCAGTATGATGTTATTGAGCTATGCAGCTCTTTTATGCGGATCATTATTATCAGTTGCTCTTATAGTGATTACATTTCAAAAAAAAATCGATTTTTTTTTGAAAAACAAGAATTTTGTAAGTTTAAGGAAACCGTTTTTCTTTGGTGATATGGAATATTTGAACGAAAAAGGAAGTATTTTAAAAAAGACTTCTTTCCTATCATTTAAAAATTTTTACAAATATCAATTAATTCAGCATTTGGATTCTTGGAGTTATCGTGTCATTAGTTTAGGGTTTACCTTTTTAACCATAGGTATTCTTTCTGGAGCAGTATGGGCTAATGAAGCATGGGGTTCATATTGGAATTGGGATCCTAAGGAAACTTGGGCATTTATTACTTGGACCATATTTGCAATTTATTTACATACTAGAAAAAATTCAAAATTGCAAGATCAAGTTATAAATTCGGCATTTGTAGCTTCTATAGGATTTCTCCTAATTTGGATATGCTATTTTGGGATCAATCTATTAGGAATCGGGTTCCATAGTTATGGCTCATTCCAATGAATATCTAATTGGATAAAATAAACTGCATCAAAGAATACATAAAAAATAAAGAATACATAAAAGAATTGTCAGATTTTCAGATATACAATGAAATTTTGTGCGAGTTTTTGAGAACCTTTTAAATAGAGAAATTATTCAAATGGTTCTCAAAAACTTTAGATATATCTAATTAAAATTCTAATTAACACTTACCTTTTTTTCATTGCACAACGAAGAATCGTGAAAATATGAAAGTCAAAGAATTCTAAGACTTTTTTTCCAATTCAATTAAATTTATTGAATCTAAAAAAAGAATTAGTATCTATAAAAAGAGAACTTGTACCTTGTCAACCGATAATGGGAGAACAAATCAGGATAAATACCAATTCCTATTACAGGTAGAAAGATATAGATCAAGACAAATAGTTCTAGTGGTCCAGAATCAAAAAAATTGAGTTTGTAATATTAAAGAGCTTGTATCCATAGAAAATCTGACGTAATATCGTAACATAGATAATAAAAAATAGAAGTTAATATCATTCCAATTGACATCACAAAAGTAATTAACATTTTTGGTATGAAAAGATATTTTGGGCTGGTAATTATTCCAAAAAAGAGTAAGAATTCTGCAACAAAACCACTCATTCCTGGCAATGCAAGAGAAACCATCGAGAAACTACTAAACATGATAAAGATTTTTGACATTGGAATAGGTATCCCCATCTCTTCGAGATAAAAAAAAGGTATTCTATCACAACTTGTTCCTGCTAAGAAAAAAGCGCAGCACCAATCAATCTATGAGATAGTCTTTGTAAAATCATTTTATTAAGTCCTATGCCAGTTATTCCTATAATTAGGAAACCCATACCTAGAATTACTATTAATAAAAAAAAAAAGAACCTCCGGTAGTGCACAAAATAAACTTTGTAGTCGAGTATAGACATTTTTTTCCTCCCCACATGGATAAAAGTAAATAAAAAAAAAGGAATTAATTTGAATTCCTACATGATGAAAAAAAGGAAAAAAGTCTCGAGAAGAAAATGATGCTATTTGACTACTATACATTGCTAACATCAAGAAATAGAAAAATCGCGGATTTTGAGTCATTGGCCAAGCTACTAAAGTAGTTATAAATCCTGTCAGTAAAAAGGGTCCTATGAAAAGTCCATCGGTTTCCAGTCTCCATTGAAAATCAAAAAGATTGATCCATTTAGAATCCTTCTTGGATTGAGTTAATGGATCGGATCGTCCAATTGGAAAATGATAACAAAATAAATAGATCATTAGAAGGAACTCTAGGATATATATATATAGAGTATACCACCTATACACCTTTTTTCTCCTATGAGTGAAAAAGAGAATTGAAGAACCCGCAAATATGGGCAAAACAAAAAGTATTGTTAACCAACGAAAATAACTCGTGATAAAGACAAGATAAGATTATACCAGAAAAGCCCGTGCTCGGGAGAAGAATAATATATTCTCTTTTCTCGAATACGGGCTTTTGTCGGTAAAGAGGAATCAAATGATTCAAGTGGAGTTTTTTGTCACATATCAATAAGAAAGACCCATGCTGCGAGTTGTTTCATGCCATAAATAAACACGGACACTCAAAAAATCCGTTGGACAAGCGGATTCACATCTTTTACAACCTACACAATCTTCGGTTCTTGGCGCAGAAGCAATTTGCTTAGCTTTACATCCGTTCCAAGGTATCATTTCCAATACATCCGTGGGGCAAGCTCGAACACATTGGGTACATCCTATACATGTATCATAAATCTTTACTGAATGTGACATTGGGTCTGTAAATTCCAGTTTTGAACACAAAAAATTTTCAATCTGGTAAAATAAGAAAATGAAATAATCATATATTTTCTATTGTAGACACCAGATGAATCAATGATTTATCAAAATTTTAAGAATCAATAGGTTTTTTAATCTGTTTATGAGAAAGGACCAAGATACTTTGATTTCCATTTCAATAACCATGAAATATAAGTTTATGAATTCAATTCATGTTAATTTTACTATATATATATAGATATAGAATATAGAAAGATTCTAGTATATAGGTAGAATAATTATATAGATAGATAGAAATAGAATTAATTTGATATTAGGTTAGTGATAGAAGAGGTTAGTAACTCTAAATCTCAATCATAAATCTATATGAAAAAAGAGAAGAAAGAAAAGAAATAAGTAAATAATAATAAGAGAATTTTAGATTCTATTTAGAATATTCTAAAATTCTAAAAGTCTTATGTTTTGATTTCTATGTGAAAATAGAAGAATTATGACTAATTCTTCAGCAAATTTGATTGATTAATACGAATTTATTTTCTGTTACGATGGATCGACGAAACAATAGGTAGGCCAATAACTGCTTAAACAGCAGCAATGGCTATAACAAAGATTGAGAAAATTTCTCCTTTTAATTGTTGACTATCAAAAAGATTGGAAAATGTGACGAGATTTAGATTCACCAAATTCAGTATAAACTCAAGACACATAAGTGTTCTAGCCATGCTTCGGCTTGTGATCAGTCCATAGATAACGATAGAAAATAAATAAACACTTAGAAGAAATACATGTTCTAACATTATTGATAAATTCCTCATCTCTCTCAATTCATTGAAATATGAAAAAAAATGAAATCAATTAAGTTGACTAGACTCGAAGAATTACAGAACAAAAGAATATATTCACAGTAGATTGAGAAAAAAAGAGATTACATTCTTTCAATAAAAAAAGAAGTTCTTCTTTCTTATTATATTAGATTATTGATGAGCCATAGTAATTGCACCTATCAAAGAAAGTAAAAGGATTAGATAAATTAGTTTAAAAGGAAGAGAAAAATCTGTGGATAAATGGGATAAATGAATCCCAATTTGTTGAACGTTACTTATGAAGAAATCCTGTTCTATAATCTGATTTGATCTTGTAGTACAAAAAATTCCGTACCATAACGTATTTGGGAGAGTAGTCATTCAATGAAAAAAATACTTGTACAAACCAATGAAGTGATCCTATTTCCAAAGGTCCGCAAATAGGAATCATTGGAATATTCTGATATACAAACAAGAAGAACCAATACCAATGAAAAGGCAGAATCAATGGGATTAGTAAGTAATACTATTCCCAGACCTCCTAATATAAGAACTGATCCTAGAAATATTACTAAAGATATTGAATAGTTACAGGTAAATGATTTGTATGGGATAAGGTAATTATGAAACTTTGTCCAATGTACCTTGTGGCTCATATTTTTTTCCTTAATTCATTATTTCATTAATTTATTAAAAATTTCTTAAAATGAAAAATATAAACAAAGAATAACTGAACTAAGAAAAAAATAATTAAAAAATAAAAAAGAATAAGAATAATAAATTCAAATTTAATTAAGAAATTTTTGGTTCTCGAATATTTAATTGATCCATTAATTTCTTATAACGCACTTTATTTTTCTTTGACAAATAAGTCAATAATCGTTGACGTTTTCCTAGAATTATTCGTAGACCCCTTTGTGATAAAAAATCTCTTTTGTGCAATTCTAAATGTGAAGTAAGTCTTCGTATCTTATTGGTGAAATGGAATACTTGAAATTCAACAGATCCACTATTTTCTTCTTTTTCTTCTTGTGTAATAACTGAGATGAATGAATTTTTTTTGACCATAAATGAAAATTTGTATCTTTATTTTCTGTGAATTTTACCGATCAGGAAAAATAAAATAAAAGAATAATAATAAAGAATATTTCTTATGCCAGTTATTTTTATCTTTTCATCTAGTATACATCAAAATTGGATTCTATTCATATACTCTTTTTTTCATTTATGTGGTTTATGTTTTTATGTTTTGTATATTTTAATCAAAATATACAAAACATATATGTATTCGCGAAAAAGAACAATTTCTTTGTTCTTTTTACTTAAAGAAATTCCACTCTTCCTAATGAAAGTTGATATACTATGAAATCAGCATCATGTATTATAGTATTACTACATAGTGTATATGTTTTGGCTTTCTCATCTACCAAATATGTTAGACGATATGTAGGAAATCAACTATAAATTCTTTTTCATTGGAATTGAATTGATTCCTAATTGTTAATACATATGTATTCTTGACATACTGAAACGACTGCTGTTATTGGCATCAAACCAATAGCGATTCATACAAGCTAAATCTTCTAATCTATAATTGGGCCAAAGAAACAATTTGAATTTAATGAAATTTTTTCTATCTGTATTAATATGTTTGTTCTCATTCAAAAATTGCCCACAGTTTCTTATTTTATTTTCATTGCAAAATCTTGGATTTCTATCCACAACATGAAAATTCCGGGAATTTAAACAAATTCGAATTCGAAATTCTCTACGACGTCTGGGGGATAGAATATTTTCAGGAACAAGTAAATCATAATGATTTTTGTCTCCACTCAAAAATATGTTTCTGTGTCGTGCAATGGATTTTTCAAACCCCCTTTTCTCAATTCTTTTTTTTGTATATTTTTTATTTGTTTGGTACTTCTTATTATCGACTGATGAAATATCCATAGTTTGATATATAATAGATTTTCCGTCCCTTCGTATAGATAGACAAATTGGTTCAATAATAAATATTCCCTTTCTTATCACTTCTGCAAGAACTAGGTCCCTTTGAATCAACATTTCATCTAGATTTATTTCACCTCTTTGAATCAAAGATATAGCAATTTCCTTTGGATTTATCAGTCTAAGTAGGAGACAATATACCCTTATATTTTTCATTACTTTATTATTCAAATGATCAGCCCATCTTAGTTGAAAAAGTAAATAATTTCTCAAAAAGAAATCTAGTTCCATTTCATTCTTGCTCTTATTTTCATTCTTGCTATTATATTGTGTTTTTTTTATACCTTTTTTTATTTCTAAGCTTGCGTAATCTTCTTCAATATCTTCAATAGCTTTTTTATTCTTTTGGTTTAGTAGATTCAATACAAGATTTATTTGGACCTGTTGTTGGTTTTCTTCCTGCTTGGAATTTACTAATTCAAGATCTTTTTTTTTATTAGATGATTTTACGTTAATTTTTTTACTTTTTTCATTTATAGAAAAATGAAAAAAGAGTGATTTGATTGGGATGATCCAAGGTTGAATTTTATATACATCAAAAAGTAGTACAAATTCTGGGAAGAACCAAGTTTCTAGATTGGATATAGTATCATGATTGGATACGATATCATTATCATAGAACCTTTTTTTATTCATTCCCATGCAATCAAAAACGAAATTGCATGTTTTGCTCTCTTGATGAATTGTAGGAACAAAAAGATCTTTTTTTTCCATTTTGTTAAAATTATTAATTTCAGTCTTAGTATTTTTCTGAATCTTGATGCCAATATGTGCATTGGTCCAGATCTCTATATTATTCTCAATATTATTTAGAAAACAAAGATGAAGAATTCTACAATCAAAATATTTTCTATCCAAATTAGTATTCCTATCAATAAGAAATCCTTTTTCTACTTTTTCTAGATAATCATTACTAGGTATACTTACCAATACATAAAATGATTCAGGTTTCGATGTATTGAAATGATATGTAATTTCTTGGTCCCCGTTTTTTCCTAATGTTGATTCAGAAATGTATAAATTAGGAAGGCTTATGTATTTATATGATAAAATATCATATCTGTAATGTTTTTTCCATTTATCTTTTTTATTCATAAATGAATTCTCTGCATAGTCATTTTTTTTCATGGAATAAATGAATCGGTCTTTTTTATAGAAATCCAATTGGTTTGATTCCTTATTTTGAATCATATCAATTCTATTTCTCCATTCTTTAGGTGCTAATACTAATTGATACTTTTTTTTTTTAGATAAATCATATTGATAATAACTTTTTAACCAGTTTTTCCATTCGTTCATTACAAACGTATTAATTTGCTTATGTCTTGATTTAGAATTAAAAATTCCGTGTATCATATAATAGTCTTTTAAATTATCCTTAAAAAAAGGATAGCTCCCTTGATATTGAAGTACAGATCTCAATTGATACTTATCAAGTAATTGGTTTTGTGATATTTTGTAAAAAACATATGCTTGGGATAGGGACCAATAAGTATTGGAATTTTTATTGCTAGTCATAGTATTTTCAATATTTGAAAACAATTTTTTTATAGTCAAAAGAAAATTCATTGTATTTTGATTTCTTTCATCAATTCCTTCTTGTTCTTTATTTATTCCATTGTTGTAAATGGATTTATTAAAGATCTTTTTTGTTGATTCAAAGAAAAGTTGTATATTGATCTTAGAAATGGTAATGGTACATAAAAAAATATCTATGTATATTTTTTCAATGAATGATTTGATAAAGTAGTGTAATTTACGCATTAATCGGATATTTTTCCTTTTTAATATTTTCCAAATATGCTTCTGTAATCCCGATCTTTTATTATCATAAATTATAACTATTTCTTTTTTTTTCTTGTCTTTTGCAGTTCCTTCAATTTGATTCCTGATTTGAATTGTCTTATCAGAAAGATCTTTCATTCTTCTTTCTATTAGTGAATAATTGAACCAATTTATCGTTTGATTTAGAACGGATGATTCGCTAGGAATATTTCTTTTTAAATCTTTTTTATTTTCGTTTGATTCATATACTTTTTCTTTCCTCACTTCAAATAATAAATTTAGATTTACTTTATCCAGTTTTTTCATTATTAGGTTGATATTTCGAACTATTTGGATGACTCCTTTTTTTTTTCTTTTTTGAATTTCTTTATAAATAGGTTCAAAAAAGAAAGGTCGTTTTCGAGGAGAACCAAAGGGAAGTTCCGCTTCCATTCCCCAGACTGTTAAAAAACAAAAATTTGTTTTTTTTTCTTTTTTTTTCATTAGATCTCTATGATGAGATCGTGCCCTAGATTTTCTCCAAGGTTTTAGACAGAAAGGATATAAAATCTTTATCTGAATACCGTCTATTAACCAATCTTGGGGAAATTCTGTTTCTGATAATTGAACACCGTTATAGGTGCATTTAATATGGATTTCTCTATTCCATTCCTTAAAATCCTCGTCCCACTCGGGAATTTGAAATAATAACATACGGAAAAGATTTTTGGCTATTATTAATGAAGGCAATATAATGTATTTTCTAAGAAAAGATTGGGTTACTAACATCAAACTTCTTATTACTTGAGTAAATATAAAGGTATCCCAAGCTTCTGATATTTCTATCTGTTCATTTTTATATTTTTTTTCTTCTTTTTTATCTTCATTTTCAAAATAGGAAATTTTTAATTCTGATTCTTGTTCTCTCCCCATCCAATTCCTAAAAATTAGATTCTTAATTTTGTTGATATCAAAAAACGAAAAAAAATATGTTTTATCTAGACGATCCAAAAAAAGAGGAGAATGTACATTTACTTGAAAGAGGTTCCAAATAACTGTTTTACGTCTTTGAGCGCGCATGGATCCTTTGATTAGATTGCGACGAAAATCCGATTGTTGTAAGTAACGTATCAAAGCCACCTCTTCCTCTTCCTCTTCCATTTGATCATCCTTTTTCTCATTGTTACTAGTATTCTGATCATTATCCTCATAAATTATCAAACGTTTGGCTCTTCTTGAATGAATCTCATAATATTCTTCCTCCAAATCTTCTTCATTTTCTTCTTCCTCTTCTCTCAAATTCTCGGTTAATTTGTATGACCATCGAGAAACCTTTTTACTGATTTCTTCTTTTCTAATTCCAATAGATTTCTTTTTCATTATTTTTTGATCTTTTATATGTGTTGTAATTACATCAAAGAAAAATTGAAAATATTTTGCTTCACTTTCTGAATCAATTACTTTTTCTTCTGTAGAATTCAAAAATGATTGACGGTGAAGTTCTACGGAATCATTAAGAAGTAGATCATGAATCTTATTTATAAAAAAAAATTCTACTAAATCTTCTGTATCTGTATAAGTATTCATGATTTCACATGAATCTAATTCTTTTCTCGTTCCTCGATATGGTCCGTTTAAAAAAGGATCATAAGTTTTTGGCA